TCCTGAAGTTGTCGGAATTATTCGTAATAAGATATTGGCTACAATGGAAAAGGTCTTATCAATAAAATTTCCATTTCTCCGAGATCTAGGCATAATTCGCAATCCATTCTATAATTCTTCTCATTTCCTCCCCGGGGGAAAATGATCTCACAAACAAAGGAATTCCTTATAGGATACAAAATAGCATAAAAGCGAATTCATTCTCAAACCAAATGTAAACTTGATACTAAAAAGGTTCCTCTTTGAGGAGGAAGAGATAAGAAATCTTTTGATTTCATTGGATTGGATCCAATTTCCATAGTATACCAATGAACGGAAGTATTCCTATTTGATCTAAGTTCAAGAATGAAGAACTTGATTTTCCTAGGGATTCGGATCATTTCAGAAATTGGGATTCCTAGAGAACCATTGTCGAAATGAAATCGTAGTATAAAGTATGGATCCTTCCGTTGATCTATTCCAAGCCATTGATTGGATTCGGTATCAATGTCAGAACAAAAAAAGATGATCCGTCGCCTTCGGTCTTGACAAACAGATCCTTTTTTTGTGAAAAAAAAAATGTGTTTTCTCGCTCTCGAACCTAAAAAAAGGGACTCCTTTTCTTTTTTTATTTTCCGATTTCCGTTTTTGATTTCGATTCGAATGGATTGATCGGTTGTATCTGTACTGCAAGAATAGGAATGACTCGCTATTCATTCGGTTTCTGGTCAATAATAAGATTATGCCGGAAAGATGGCCGAGTGGTTGAAGGTGTAGCATTGGAACTGCTATGTAGGCTCTTGTTTACCGAGGGTTCGAATCCCTCTCTTTCCTTTTATGTACCCTCATTCATCGAATTCGCCAACGTTACCAACCACAATGTATCAAATCACAATGGATACCATTCTTATGATTCCAACAGTCAGGCCTTTCCTTGATAGAGATTCTCTATTCCTAATTCGTGCGGTACGTAAGATACAAGTATCGGAAAGGCTGAAAATGCAAACCTGACCTCCGATCCATTTGTAATACGTGAAAAAATGTGGACCAAGGCCCCTCACTTCCATCTATTTACTTCGACAAAAAGGGGGGCAAAATTGTCCGAACCCCTTTTTTCCTTAGGCTCAAGTCTGACGGGAATAATATTCTACGACTAAAAATTCATTAATTCGCAAACCGACACATTCATTATCTATTATTTGTTTGACGAATCCTTTATATTCAGATGAGTCAAAAGTCAAATGGTCTGGCTTTGGCAATTTCTTGTGGGAGGATGAAGCAATCAAATTTGGAACCAGAGTTTTTGATCTTTGTTTCTCTTTCATAGTAATAATATCTCGGGGTTTGCAACGATAACTTGGTATATTGACTATACGACCATTCACTAAAATATGTCTATGGTTAACTAATTGCCTAGCTCCAGGAATGGTCGAAGCCATACCCAGTCGAAAAAGAATGTTATCCAAACGCATTTCAAGTAGTTGTAGTAAAACCTGTCCCGTTGATCCTTTTGTCTTTCCAGCGATACGCACATATCTAAGTAATTGTCGCTCTGTCAGACCATAATGAAAACGCAATTTCTGTTTTTCTTCTAGACGAAGACGATAGTATGATTTTTTTTTTCTAGGGTGTAATTGGTTTTTCGGATCACTTTTAGATCTAGGTCTAGGTCTTTTACTAGTGAGTCCCGGTAAAGCCCCCAGACGTCGTATTTTTTTGAAACGAGGTCCTCGGTAACGCGACATAAAGACTCCTTGATTTTATCAAAATTGCAAATTCTATAGCCCACTTCCATATTTCCATACGAAATCGAAAATAGGACTGAACGAAATCAGAGAATAAAAACAAAGCAAAATGGATGGAAGTACTTACTACAAAACAAAGTAGAATGAAAAGAATCCATATTTCGATTATATATATGGATCTCGGATATGGATCTGGGATATGGATCTGGGATAGGGAGTTCAGGCTATGTTTGATGATTTGTTCTGTAGAGATCTCATTTCTCCAGTCCGTTTTTTCTTCCTAGTTGGAAAGGATCGCGGCATAATAGACAAGCGACCTGACATTGGAAGAAAGGGGAATAGCCTCTTCCCTATTTCGAGGGTTTCTCTCCATTATGGAAAAAACCGAACAAAAAACAAATAGAAAAAAGCCGGCTATCGGAGTTGAACCGATGACCATCGCATTACAAATGCGATGCTCTAACCTCTGAGCTAAGCAGGCTCACATCACATAAAACAAACCGAAAGAGTGCATAGGAACTCAATAAACTACAGGTATCTTAGTGAACTATTTTTCTGTTTAGCCATTCATGAATATAGGAAATAGATTAGCTATTAGCAAGAATCTATTTTCTATTCATTAGATATTTTCACAATGATCATCATTTGAGATTTGCTATCTAACTATATATCATTCTATTTCTATATCTCATTAGATTTCGAATTCTAGAATATTCACATCCATCCATATCTAATATGGATGGATCTATATCATATTCGATTTCTATGGAATTCGATTGATGGAATTCTATGGAAATGGAAACAAAAATCCATTTTCTTTATCCAAATCCATTTTCTTTATCCAAATCCATATTCTTTATATATGAATGTTATGTTCGAAATGAGATATTCCTATTCGAAATTTCTCATTTTGTATTCCTATTAGTATTAGAAATTTCTTTGATTTTGGATTTGGAATCCTATTTGTGACCTAATTGGATTGACCTAAGAAGAAAAAGGATAAAAGAAGAATCCGGATGGAATGGAATTCGGATCCTAATGTGGCACCCCTCAGGTTGGATTCCAGAAGGAAAAGAAATCGAAAAAAAAAAAAGAGAACTGAGTATGGATCGTTCCTGTACTCCAAATTAGGCTCGAAAAATACAAAAAGGAAGTACATAGAATTGAAATGTGAGATAGATCGATTCCTATTGAATTGTGGATACATCAACGATAAAATCCCTTTGGATTGGAACAAAACAAAAACCAATATAGGTTCTTCCACCATCCCATAGGGATGAAATGGGAGAATATGGATCCAAAATAGCAGTATATACTTTTTTTTATATGTATTTTCTTCATTCCACAGTTTCAAGATAAATAAAAGAAGTGGATGAGATCACAACCCAACGACCGAAATTTCGGTCTCGAATCCAAGGGGGATATGGCGAAATTGGTAGACGCTACGGACTTGATTGGATTGAGCCTTGGTATGGAAACCTACTAAGTGATAACTTCCAAATTCAGAGAAACCCTGGAATGAAAAATGGGCAATCCTGAGCCAAATCCTTCTTTTGAAAAAACAAAGGTTTCTTAGAAAAAGGTATATACATAAATAGATAGGAAATCTATATGCCATATTTCCATATATATGGCATATTTCCATATATCATATTTCCATATATATAGTATATACATAAATAGAAATCGATTTCTTTCCTATATTGACATTTCCTATATTGACATTTCCTATATTGACATATAGGATTGACATATAGGATTGACATATATAGAATAGGAATCCAAAAAAGGATAGGTGCAGAGACTCAATGGAAGCTGTTCTAACGAATGGAGTTGGTTGCATTGCGTCAGTAATAGGAATCTTTCTATCGAAATTACCGAAAGGAAGGATGACCTTATAGACCTAATATAATACGTACGTATACATACTGACATATCAAACGATTCATCATAATCACAACCTGAATCTAGAATGGATATCAAGAAATGTTCCATTCCATGAACAATTTCAGAATGATTGTGAATGAATCCATATCAATCTCAGTTTCAGGAAAAATCGGAGATTCCATGATCCAATCATTCACTCCAGAGTCTGATTTCTCATTGGAATGAAATGAACATTGGAAACAAAAATGATGAATCAGACGAGAATAAAGAGAGAGTCCCGTTCTACATGTCAATACTGACAACAATGAAATTTATAGTAAGAGGAAAATCCGTCGACTTTCGAAATCGTGAGGGTTCAAGTCCCTCTATCCCCAATCCAAACCCTTTTGACTTAATAACTATTTTTTCCCATTTCTTCGTCGATGGTTGAAAATTCCTTACATTTCTCGTTCACTCTACTCTTTGACAAAGGACAGGTCCGAACAGAAATGCTTGTATCTTATTCCATCCCAAGTTTTTGGTAGCTACGATACGCATAGAAATCCACATATAACACATAGAAATCAATCCACATATATGGACAAGGAATCTCCATTATGGAACCATTCCTAGTCCACTCTTACACTTATCAAAGAAAGTCTTCTTTTCTTTTTGAAGATACAAAAAATTCCAGGAACTCAGTCAGATTGGAATCCTTTTTTAGTCCCACATAAACATGGATCTTCTAGAAGAGAATGTGCGAAAGGTAGTCGAGTCGGGATAGCTCAGTTGGTAGAGCAGAGGACTGAAAATCCTCGTGTCACCAGTTCAAATCTGGTTCCTGGCACGCGATTCATGTATCAATATTCCTACAAATTCCTAAAAAATGGCTTGGTTGGGATATGTATTTTTGAATAGTATAAAACATGTTACATACTTATTCATCTAGCTGTATATATACCTCTATTTTTATTTTTTTTTTTTTTTTGTAAAATAAAAGTGTGAATTCTTCATAATAGATCCAAAGTGAGTTGGTTCCAAATTCCAACCAAAGTCTAATCTATAAGGGTAGGAGTAGATAGAATGTATGTATCTCCGATAGAGTACCGAATGAAATTCGACCCCCCTGTGTTTGCGGAATTTCGTACTTTCTTTTTCTATTTCTTCACTCCCTCCCGCTTATGTTACTTTACGGGGCCCATCTAACTGATATGCGCAGTACAAAGTTCATGACACAAAACCCTTCACTGTCTCTGTTCGCCCGAAATGTATATGATATTTTACAAATTGGGAAATAGGAATGAAACCCTTTCTTGGTCCACCCATAATAGGAATGAAAGTTCAGTGACTCTGTTTCATCTAGAGTAACTCTGTTTCCGCTAGAACAGAAGAGGAAGATAGACCTTCACTTCAAAAAAATCTGGATTCGTGTCATAGAAGTCAAGATTCCTTTCTTATCATTCAGTAAGTATCTTGTATTTCGTAGAAATTGGGGGTAATATAGTCCTTACGTAAGGGTCATCCTATCCAATTTTCAGGCATTAAGATACGTTTAAGGCGTGGATTATTATTATAATCAATTCCCAACATATCATAAGATTCCCGTTCTTGAAAATCAGCACTTTTCCAAATCCAGAAAACGGAAGAGATTTGAGGATCCCTCCTTGGGGTAAATACTTTGATGCATACCTCTTGCGGTTGATCCACACCATACTGTATTCTCGTAAGATGATAGATACACACTAGCTAAAAATCCGCCTGGTGATACATCATAAGCACACTGAGATCGTAAATAATTGTAACCATATACATATGAAATGACAGCAATGGAGTCCCAGTCCTACGGTTTGATTTGTAAAGTTTCTGTTCCCTGGTAATCGAAGCCCAAAGATCTATGAACTAGTTCATGCTTGGCTAGCCAGGCGGATAAAGGACCTTGCATCTTCTAGATCTCTCCCGCATTTGTATTTCTATGAGTATTTCCCATTAACAATGAAATTTCGAAAGATTGACCAATTGTTTCTTATTCCGCACAAACAAAAACGATCTGCCTAATTCACCAATGAAGATAGGGAATTTTTGGGTTTGAAAAATCTTTCCTAAGATATTTCTTAAGTACGTGGTGATTGATAGAGCAATTTTGGATTGTAATTTCCAGTATGAATACTAGGTCGAACATGAAACTTGTGATTGATAGTAAAACATCGATTTTCCCGTTGAGATCGGATTCTATCTTCAGAGATTTCTCGAGATATCTTCTTACGAAGTTTCGTTATAGCATCTATAACTGCCTCTGGCTTAGGCGGGCAGCTCGGTAAATACACATCTACGAGAATTAGCTTAAATTAGCTTATCGACTCCTCGAACGGTACTATAAGAATCGGTACTGAACATCCCCCCTGTAATAGTACAAGCACCCATAGCAATGACATATTTTGGTTCAGGCATTTGCTCATATAATCTCACTAAAGAGGGAGCCATTTTCATTGTGACTGTCCTAGCTGTTAAAATAAGGTCTGCTTGCCTAGGACTCGATCTTGGTACCAATCCATAACGATCAAAGTCGAATCGGGAGCCTATTAATGCAGCAAATTCAATGAAACAACAACTGGTACCATATAGAAGCGGCCATAAACTGGATAGTCTTGACCAATTCGAAAGATCGTTCCATGTAGTTGAAATCACAGAATTGGGGATTGCTTGATCAACGAATGGAAACTCAATCCAATTCCTAACTGTCTCAATGTTATCTTTTCCTTTCTTTGGATTTGAATTGTCTGAATATTGAGGAGCTAATACCATTCCAATGCCCCTTTTCCCCATGCATAAACTGAACCCACAATTAAGCACAAAAATGAAAGCTTCTATAAATACGGATACACCCAATACATCAAAACTCATTGCCCATGGATAAAGAAAGACCGTTTCCACATCAAAAACAACAAAAACTAGAGCAAACATGTAATAGCGAATTCGGAATTGTACCAAAGCATCTCCCATGGGCTCGATACCCGATTCATAACTAGAGAACTTCTCTGTTCCCTCACTAATCTAAAATCCCGGAAATGAAAAATGCCAGGATAGGAATCACACTTGATATTGAAATGTCCAGAAAATATCATATTTGTGAAGCAGAAACATAGATGCACTCCTAGGAATGTGTACTATACTGAATTCGTGAATTCGGATTGGAATTTTGGATCCAGAACTTTTTAGGTGAAATCCGAATTGGTTGAGGAAAGCGCACGGTTTCTTTTCTGTAGAACATGTCTCGCTTCCAATCCAAAGGAATTCCACAGAATTCCACTTACATTTTGATTCTTTCTATTAGAATAGTGTAGACTTATTTCGAATAGTGTAGACATATTATGCTTTTACATAAACAAAACTCTCTCACTTTTGGATAAACAAAACTCTCTCACTTTTGGATCCGTTTTTTCTATTTGGATTCCAGAAAATCAGAAAATTGTCAAATAAGAAAAGAAAACTTCCAATTACGAATTCCATTCTATCAAATGAGAAGATCTATATACCGAATGCTAGAATGATATATAAATCCAAATATATAAATCCAAGAAATCGAACTAGAATGATAGAAATCCAATATAGAAAACCTAAACGATACTAGAAGACGGATCCAATCAAAAGAAAGAAAAAGAAGGAGTTTCCATAATGAGTTCTTAGTGAAATGGAATGATATCAATCATGTATATATAAAATAAAAGAAATGATTCTTTCATTCCATCCAATCCTATCCCAGTAGAAGAAGATCGGTCTTTTTATTGATTGGATACGGATGTTTCAACAGAATCGAATGATTCCATCATTCCATTTTCTTCCTGAATTTCTATTTTTCTGAATGAATTGGATTCGTTGAATTGGGAAAAACCCTTACACATCCAAATTCCTAGTTTCCATACCAAAATGAGAAAGTTAGAACCTCTACTCTACTATAAGTATAAGGAAGGATCCTCACGAGAAGGAAGGATTCCCATGAGTCGGTCCCTTCCGAAACAATAAGAAGAAAGGAGAACGTATTCTGGAAATCGAAAGATTCGACAGACTCAATCCAATCATATCGAAAGTGATTCCACTCATAGAAATGGAATCAGGGACAAATGTTGCTACATTTCGAATAGGGCGGGCCCTTTGATGATCTCTGAAATAACCAATTCGGATTCTTCCTTTTCCAAGGGGCAATCGTTCCGGGTATTTCCAAAAATCACAAATACAAGAACGAAAATAGGTACTAGATCCATGTGACTCACGACGGAGTTCCGTTGGAATTGGAAGTTGTTAGGATTTATGATTTCCACTTCCAAAATGGACTGGGGGGATTGGGTATCCCTAAGTCCAAGTGTATCACCCATTCTTTTCTTTGATCCGAGGCGGAACAAAGTGATATGTCATTCACCCAACCCACGAAGATGAATGAAGAAGAAGGGATTTGTTTGTCTGAGATTGGATGATTTTAGAAATCCTAATGGGATCCATTGCATTGAAAGAAAGTTTCATTTTGCTGTACCTGTACTTATGGATCTATACAAGTATGTGGTAAGATTTTTATTTCTATGGACAAACCAAATGAACCAACACCAATCCGTCACAAACAAGTACTAATGACGAAATGAAAACGATACAAATAATGGAAATAGAATCCATAGGGCTATACGGACTTGAACCGTAGACCTTCTCGGTAAAACAGATCAAACTCCTTCGTATCGAAATGATTCGAACTGTTTCAAAGACCCAACATGCATTTTGTTGCATTGGGCTCTTTCATCAACGGATGAAAAGATCCGTGAGTCTGCCATATTTTTTCTTCTCTTCAAGGAAAAGTCAGAAGATAGTGAGATGGGTCCATGTGCTCTGATTCATGATTTTTCTTTTGATCCAAGAGCAATACCAAAGTGTTTCAAAAAAGGGTTACCTTGACGTAGGTCTGCCTCCGGCCTAGATTCACCTAAATCAATCCATAAGTGAACTAGAGTCTCTATCGCTCTGCTACAAGAGTCAACTATGAGACTTCATACACCTGAAAGTTCATAGGACGAAAAGAGGTGATTTTGAGGCCCTTATCCTCATTATGCCTAGCATTGAATGGACTGGGTATTCACCTTATCAATTCTCAAATCCATGATGGGTTCTATTTGGCATTGGCACCAGAATGGGCATCGAAATCCAATGGAACCACAAAGAAATCTTTGTCAGGCTATTGTTCTCTTCTTCTTTCGAATCGAATCCATGGAGTAAGACATGGATTTCTCAATCAGATCCAATCATCTATTTATGGATTGCATAATGAACTTCCTTGAAAAGCATCGGCGCACGTGTAAACGAGTTGCTCTACCTAACTGAGCTATAGCCCTTGTCATAAACATCTTAACATATAGATCATTTTTTGTCAAGATGGATAGGAATTTCTTGGCAAGACAAATCTTCCATGATCCACAAGATCCTTCCCCAATTCCTTTCTTGTTAAGGATGGGTATTGCCTAGAAGTCAGATTCCATCTATAATTCACGAAAGGATGGATCTCTTTTTCTCTTTGTAGTGATAAATGACCTACTTAACTCAGTGGTTAGAGTATTGCTTTCATACGGCGGGAGTCATTGGTTCAAATCCAATAGTAGGTATAACTTATTAGATACCAGAGTCCACTTAGATACCGGAGTTCCCGATATCTAACAAGTTTGTTTACGCATCTTCTTTTTTTTTCGTTCTATCTATCAGCAGATTGAACTTGATTGTGTTTCTTCCATTCGCGGAATCCAAAGAGAATCGAATCCAAAGAAGTTCTTTGGATTTATCCACTCTATTCGATTCTCTTTGGATTCGATTTCCTAATAGGAAATCATATTCTTACTAGCCTCTACTCGTATAATAGCTCGTCTGCGAGCTAGATTCGCCTCAATGATTTGTCTCTTACCTTCCGCTCTACTCAAGTTAGCTTCAGCTATTTCCAGAGCTTGCTGAGCTTCTTGCGGATCAATGTCAGTACTCAGCTCTGCATCATTTCCTAAAACGGTGATCTCATTATTACCTATTCTAGCGAAACCACCCATCAGAGCCACTTTTAACCATCGGTCCTTGAGGCGTATTCTCAAAAGACCTATATCTACAGCTGTAGCAATGGGGGCATGGTCTGGTAATATACCAATTTGGCCACTATTCGTAGATAAAATGATTTCTTTCACTTCGGAATTCCAAACAATTCGATTAGGGGTCAGTACACAAAGATTTAAGGTCATTTCTTCAATTTGCTCTCCACTTCTAAGTTCATAGCTTTCGCGGTAGCTTCATCGATGTTACCCACCAAATAAAAGGCCTGCTCGGGAAGACTGTCTAATTCTCCGGAAAGGATCAGTTGAAATCCCCTAATTGTTTCTGCGAGACCAACATATTTCCCCGGAGAGCCTGTAAATACTTCTGCTACGAAGAAGGGTTGTGATAAGAAACGTTCCATTTTTCGTGCTCTTTCTACGGTTAAACGATCCTCTTCGGATAATTCGTCCAATCCAAGAATAGCTATAATGTCCTGAAGCTCTTTGTAACGCTGTAAAGTTTGCTTCACTCTTTGTGCAGTTTCATAATGTTCCTCACCCACGATCTCAGGTTGGAGCATAGTTGACGTTGAATCTAAAGGGTCTACCGCTGGATAAATCCCTTTGGCAGCTAATCCTCTGGATAGTACGGTAGTAGCATCTAAATGTGCAAATGTCGTGGCAGGAGCGGGGTCGGTTAAATCGTCTGCAGGTACATAAACAGCTTGAATAGAGGTTATAGATCCTTTTTTGGTAGACGTAATTCTTTCTTGCAAAGACCCCATTTCCGTACTAAGGGTAGGTTGATAACCCACTGCGGAAGGCATTCTCCCTAATAAGGCGGAGACCTCAGATCCTGCTTGAACGAATCGAAAGATATTGTCGATGAATAGAAGTACGTCTTGCGCATTCACATCCCGGAAATATTCCGCCATGGTTAGGGCAGTCAAACCAACTCTCATACGAGCTCCCGGCGGCTCATTCATCTGACCGTAGACTAGAGCCACTTTGGATTCTGCAATATTTTGTTCATTAATCACTCGGGATTCTTTCATTTCCATGTAAAGATCATTTCCTTCACGAGTACGTTCGCCTACTCCACCAAATACGGATACGCCCCCATGAGCTTTAGCAATGTTGTTGATCAATTCCATGATGAGTACTGTTTTACCCACTCCAGCTCCTCCGAACAGTCCGACTTTTCCTCCACGACGATAAGGAGCTAAAAGGTCCACCACTTTAATCCCTGTTTCAAAGATGGATAATTTCGTATCTAACTCTGTAAAAGCGGGGGCAGATCGATGAATAGGAGATGTTGTGCGAGTATCTACAGGACCTAAATGATCAACGGGCTCTCCAAGAACGTTGAAAATTCGTCCGAGAGTAGCCCCACCAACTGGAACACTTAGAGGAGCTCCTGTGTCAAGCACTTCCATTCCTCTCGTCAGACCATCTGTAGCACTCATAGCTACGGCTCTCACTCGATGATTTCCTAATAATTGCTGTACCTCACAAATCACATTCATTTGCTGACCGAGAGTATCTCGATCCTTAACTACCAAAGCGTTATAAATATTAGGCATCTTCTTCGGCGGAGGAAAAGCAACATCCAGGACTGGGCCAATAATTTGAACGATTTGCCCTAGGTTTTTTTTTTCAGATGTGGAAACCGCAGGACCAACCGCAGGACCAGAAGTAGTAGGATTGATTTTCATAATTATGAGAAAGTTAAATAGGTAGAAAGTGAAATAGGTCGAAATTTCTTCGGAAGATTTCCGAATCGAAAGTGTCCGATAACAAGTGGATCCATTCATTCCATAAGGAAGGAATCGCATCCATAAGGAAGTGAAGTGAGTTAGCACTCGATTTAGTTAGTATTGTCCAATCGAATCCAATTCCATCGTGGACTCATGGAATGAGTCCATTTTCAAGTTCAATCAACCTCTTTTCCAAATGTCCATTGCAAACCAAAGTCTCAACAAAATATCAAGTAGATGAATAAGAATCATGAATGAAGAAGTATGGTTCATTTATCTATCATTATGTTCATTTATCTATCATTATATAGAATTTTATCCATATTAGGTTAGGGTTTGATTCTTTATGGAATTCGAACCTAAACTGGATTTAGGATTCATTCATGATTTCGATCTTTTGATCTCTTGGGCCCTTGTGATTTTTTTTTGTATATGGATTGGAGCCTATTCTTGTTTTATCCTTTCATAGATGAATCATCATAGATGAATTATGCTTGTTTTCACATCTAGGATTTACATATACAACATAGATTCCTGTCAAGGGAGAATTCTTCTTAGTATATTCGATATGGAAATTCAAAGAAAGGGGAGATTTTCATAAATTCGAAACCTGCAAAACAAAACAAGTATTGGGTTGCGCCATACATATCCAAGACTATACAATAATGATGTATTTGGTGAATCCAATATATGGTTTTATGAATTCCATTCGTGGAGAATATTTGTTTCGTTGAAAATGTTTGGAAAGATTCTTTTTTTTTTTCAAAGATTTCATTCATGCCTATTCCATGTCGAGTAGACCTTTTCATTCATTGTGAGACAATTCTGACTGAATTCGTGAGTTGTAAGTTGTAGAGAGGGGAAGATGTCACCGCAAACAGAGACTAAAGCCGGTGTTGGATTTCAAGCTGGTGTAAAAGATTATAAATTGACTTATTATACTCCAGAATATGAAACCAAAGATACTGATATATTGGCAGCATTCCGAGTCACGCCGCAACCTGGAGTTCCCCCTGAAGAAGCAGGGGCTGCAGTAGCTGCCGAATCTTCCACTGGTACATGGACAACTGTGTGGACTGATGGACTTACTAGCCTTGACCGTTACAAAGGAAGATGCTACCACATCGAACCCGTTGCTGGAGAAGAAGATCAATATATTGCTTATGTAGCTTATCCTTTAGACCTTTTTGAAGAAGGTTCTGTTACTAACATGTTTACTTCCATTGTCGGTAATGTATTTGGGTTCAAAGCTCTCCGAGCTCTACGCTTGGAGGATTTGCGAATTCCCCCTTCCTATTCCAAAACTTTCCAAGGTCCACCTCATGGAATCCAAGTGGAAAGAGATAGATTGAACAAATACGGCCGCCCTCTACTAGGATGTACTATTAAACCAAAATTGGGATTATCCGCGAAAAACTATGGTAGAGCAGTTTATGAATGTCTACGTGGTGGACTGGATTTTACTAAAGATGATGAAAACGTAAATTCCCAGCCATTTATGCGTTGGAGAGACCGTTTCCTATTTTGTGCCGAAGCCATTTTTAAAGCGCAAGACGAAACAGGTGAAATCAAAGGACATTACTTGAATGCTACTGCAGGTACGTGTGAAGAAATGATCAAAAGAGCTGTATGTGCCAGAGAATTGGGAGTTCCTATCGTAATGCATGACTACTTAACGGGGGGATTCACTGCAAATACTAGCTTGGCTCGTTATTGCCGAGACAACGGATTACTTCTTCACATTCACCGCGCAATGCATGCTGTTATTGATAGACAGAAGAATCATGGTATGCATTTCCGTGTACTAGCTAAAGCATTACGTATGTCTGGTGGGGATCACATTCACGCTGGTACGGTAGTAGGGAAACTGGAAGGTGAACGTGAGATGACTTTAGGTTTTGTTGATTTACTACGTGACGATTATATTGAAAAAGACCGAAGCCGTGGTATTTTCTTCACTCAAGATTGGGTCTCTATGCCAGGTGTGATACCGGTGGCTTCCGGAGGTATTCATGTTTGGCATATGCCTGCCTTGACCGAGATCTTTGGAGATGATTCTGTACTACAGTTCGGCGGAGGAACTTTGGGACACCCTTGGGGAAATGCACCTGGTGCAGTAGCTAATAGGGTGGCTTTAGAAGCATGTGTACGAGCTCGTAATGAAGGGCGTGATCTAGCTAGTGAAGGGAATGCAATTATCCGTCAAGCTGCCAAATGGAACCCTGAACTTGGCGCTGCTTGTGAAGTATGGAAAGAAATTAAATTCGAATTCAAACCGGTAGATACACTGGATAACTAAACGTACATAATTCAGTAATTCCTGTTTGTTCTCCAATTCAGTAATTCCTGTTTGTTGTTCGAACTCCTAAGTTTGTTCTCCTATAAGTTTGTTCTCCTAAGTATAAGGAAATTCAGTATAATAAAAGAAAGCGTAATGAAAGAAACTTGGCTCAGTCTTTTTTTTTTTTAGTAAATAAAAGGTTGAGCTGAACCAAAGAAAGAGTGACCAAATATCCATCTTTGGATTTGCACATACCCTTTTTTTGATATATCTATTTTTGATATATCTATATCAATATCAATCAAATCCATAAATATGTCCACAATGCATAGACTTGACCCTTGACATTACAATCTCGCCTATACTATAATGATAGAATGATGGATACACCTCAGAAACAAAGAAGAAACGGAATCCTTTGCCCTTCCAACCGGCCGGTCGAATTCAGTAGATCTATATGTGAAATTTCGATCAAAGAAATTTAGAATCACACAAGGGTAGACTTGCGCATCTTGTCATACATATTTTAAAATAGTGAGTGGATATAAATAATCGACACTTCTAAGAAACAAAGAGGGAAGAGAATCCCTTGCCGGAAAGGAAATGCCTTCCAACCGGCCGGTCGAATGTTTCTCATTCATGGACCTTGATAATACAATCCTTTATTTATTTGATTATTTTTATTTATTTGATTATGCTCTTTCCTGTATCAAAGTACAATTTGGATTCTAGAGTTATTAAATGAAAGTCCAATTTTCTAGTTCGTGTTCACGGTTCAAATATGACAAGAACTTACAGTAACGGTAATAGCAAGGATTTGCCTATCAATGACAGAGGTCTTCTTGGGATTAATATTAATAACATACTGAATATTAATAACATACTGTATATCAGTATATCGTCACTTTTGTGTAAATATGGAAGGGATTGCCTTAGCAATGGCAATGGTTTTGTTGAAAATGTTAGTTCCCTTGAAGAAGAATCAAGTAATATGGATCCAAATCCAGTAATGGATTCTAAGAAATACAAACATTTATGGACTCTATGCGAAGATTGTTCTCAGAACAATTATAAAAAGTTCTTGCCTGACAGATTGAGTCTGTGTGAATATTGTGGATACCACTTGAAGATGAATAGCTTACATCGAATTGAACTTTCGATTGATTCGGGCACTTGGGATTCTATGGATGAGAATATGGTCTCTATAGATGCTATTGAATTTGATAAACCTGACATCAGTCCAAAACTAGAAGCAATTACGGATGGATTTGTGAGAAAAGTTAGTCTATATATTTCTCTTATGGAGGCAAAATATTATAAGCCGAGTGAGGTGAAAGGGAAAAAGGATTCGGATCCATCTGATCCTGATCCTCCTTCTGATCCTGATCCAGTGGATCAACCTCTGGAAATGGAAAAACCATCGGGTTTGGATTTGGATCCTTCTGATCCTGATCCAGAGAAAAAAGCGGATCAGCCTCTGGAAATGGAAAAACCATCGGGTTTGGATTCGGATCCTTCTGATCCTGATCCAGTGGATCAACCTCTGGAAATGGAAAAACCATCGGGTTTGGATTTGGATCCTTCTGATCCTGATCCAAATCGAGAGGAATTCAAGTTCGATATAGATCTAAATGAACTCGGTATCGATCCAGATGAACTTGATTTCGATTTAGATGAAGTGTATTTCGATCCATATGACCTTTCTTTGGATTTGGATCCATATGAACCAGATTTCGATGAAGCATTCGAGGATCTAGATGAACTGAGTTTCGATCCCTGGGAGGGCATTGATAAATGTTTTGATGAGATAAGTCAGGAGGAGTTTGATAAAAAGTATGGGAATTATAAAAAAAGTAGAAATAATATATCTATACCTATTCATGGATCAAGTGAAGAACTTATACATGGATCAAGTGAAGAACTTATACATGGATCAAGTGAAGAACTTATACATGGATCAAGTGAAGAACTTATACATGGATCAAGTGAAGAACTTATACCTCTTGTTGAAGAACCATCGGATTTGGATCTTTCTGATCCTGATCCTCCTTCTGATCCTGATCCAGAGAAAAAAGCGGATCAGCCTCTGGAAATGGAAAAAGCATCCGGTTTGGATTCGGATCCTTCTGATCCTGATCCGGTGGATCAACCTCTGGAAATGGAAAAAGCATCGGGTTTGGATTCGGATCCTTCTGATCCTGATCCGGTGGATCAACCTCTGGAAATGGAAAAAGCATCGGGTTTGGATTCGGATCCTTCTGATCCTGATCCGGTGGATCAACCTTTGGAAATGGAAAATCCATCGGGTTTGGATTCGGATCCTTCGGATCCTGATCCGGTGGATCAACCTCTGGAAATGGGAAATCCATCGGATTTGGATCCTTCTGATCCTGATCCAGAGAGAAAAGTGGATCATCCTCTGGGAATGGGAAAACCGTTGTATTGGGATCCTTCTGATCCTGATCCAGTGGATCAACCTCTGGAAATGGGAAATCCATCGGATTTGGATCCTTCTGATCCTGATCCAGAGAAAAAAGTGGATCAGCCTCTGGAAATGGAAAAAGCATCGGGTTTGGATTCGGATCCTTCTGATCCTGATTCTCCTTCTGATCCTGATCTAGAGAAACCGAATGAACTTCTTCTTTCCCAATCGGATTCAGATGAATTTGATTCGGATGAATATGATTCCGAAGAGGATGAATCTTATGAAGAGGATGAATCTTATGAAGAGGATGAATCTTATGAAGAGGATGAATCTTATAAGGATAAGATTAGTAGAAATGAAAGAAAAACAGGTCTCACTGAAGCTGTTCAAACGGGCATAGGTCAATTAGGTACTGCTAACGTAGCAATTGGGGTTATGGACTTTCAATTCATAGGGGGTAGTATGGGATCCGTCGTGGGCGAGAAAATCACCCGTTTGATCGAGCATGCTACTGATCTATCTCTACCTCTTATTATGGTGTGTGCCTCCGGTGGAGCGCGCATGCAAGAAGGAAGTTTGAGCTTGATGCAAATGGTTAAAATATCTTCTGCTTCATATGACCATCAATCGAAGAAAAAGCTATTCTATGTCTCAATCCTTACTTCTCCTACAACAGGTGGGGTCACAGCTAGTTTTGGTATGTTGGGGGATGTCATTTTTGTTGAACCTTTTGCCTACATTGCATTTGCGGGTAAAAGAGTTATTGAAGAAACACTGCATGTGACCGTACCTGAGGGTGCACAAGAAGCTGAGAATTTATTTGAGAAGGGTTTATTTGATTCCATTGTACCACGTAATACTTTAAAAGGTGTTCTGGGTGAGTTATTTGAGTTTCATGGTTTTGTTTCTTTGAATCCAATCCAAGCAAACTCACAAAATGAAGAAGAATGATGTTTTCTACGGTAATGGTATTCTTTATTTTTTATCATAGCCATTTTCTATGGAAAACATCATTCTTACAGATGCCATAATTATGATATGCAATAGAAATAAGGATACGTTTCTCAATGAAAGTCCAATTTGGACCTAATCCACTAGGAGGTAACAACAAATAGGAACAATCTCATCGAAACTTGGATTCGGGAAATCAAAGGTACGATTTGGAAAATGATTCTGAAAAGAGATGATACTATTCTGACAATACGCAACGATATTCTGGTTCTGAAAGTGCATTTTCTTATTCGTATGAAGCATTTCCTATTTCTGATAGATAGATAAATACATAGTACTATTCGGATTCTGAAAGTCAAGATCAAGATGCATAATATAGTCAGAAATCTATATAACAATCTAGAGAAAATAAATAGGAGTTCTCTCAAAGAAAAGGGATATATATAGAGCAAAGGAAAAAGAATATGGAGTCAAAATCATTTCCAAGAAATAGGGAACCATTTCTGGAAATCCCCCTTTTTCCCCATTATCCTTTTCGATTTGTTCTCTTTTCTATTATTCTCTTTTCTATTTGACGTAGACGATCGCAGATGAATTCTAGTTATAGTCGTGAGGGAATTCAGAAAATTCTTCAGATAAGAAGGAAACCAAAAAGGAAGAGTTTCTGAAAACGGATTCTAATACATATTCGTGCATAAAAATAAGTAAGTGCAAGGAATGTAGAATTCCTTGCACTTAGGAACTACTTCATCTTATTTATAATAGATATACTTATCATAGGATATCTTTCCTTATCAGAGGTACAAATAGGAAATCGAGGCATCTCTTCTATGACGGATCTGAACTTACCCTCTCTTTTTGTGCCTTTAGTAGGCCTAGTATTTCCGGCAATTGCAATGGCTTCCTTATCTGTTCATGTTCAAAAAAATAAGATTATCTAGATATGATGAGGGGCCAGATCCCATCAATTCCTTTCCACACTGGATCTGAATACGGGGTATTCATTTCGTGGAATATCGTACGATATGTGCTTTCCTCTGAACACAAATGAGATAACTTTGATTCATACAGATACATGAGATTTGGGTAAATGTATATCCGTAGCTATATACGGATATAGCTAGTCAAAAAGGAATCCATCTATTCCATATTCCAAAAAAGGGAATGTCAATGTATCTAACCAATTCTTCCTAAGGGTTCACAACAAAGTAGCGCTAGTGGATGAGAATGATTTTGGGTGGGAGCAATAAAAGAAAAATCGAATGCATTTGGGTTCTTCTCAAATGCATTTGGGTTCTTCTCGGAATTCCAATCGAATACAACTGGATCTAGTATAATATGAACTGGCGATCAGAACAGATATGGATAGAACTTATAAGGGGATCTAGAAAAAGAAGTAATTTTTGCTGGGCCTGTATCCTTTTTTTGGGTTCGCTGGGATTTTTAGTGGTTGGGACTTCGAGTTATCTTGGTAGGAATCTGATATCCGTATTCCCCGATCAGCAAATCGTTTTTTTTCCACAAGGAATTGTAATGTCTTTCTATGGGATTGCGGGTCTATTTATTAGCTCCTATTTGTGGTGCACAATTTCGTGGAATATAGGTAGTGGTTATGATCGATTCGATAGAAAAGAAGGAATAGTATGTATTTTTCGTTGGGGATTCCCTGGAAAAAACCGCCGCATCTTTCTTCGCTTCTTTATGAAAGATATCCAGTCAATCAGAATGGAGGTGAAAGAGGGTCTGTATTTTCGTCGTGTTCTTTATATGGAAATCCGAGGTCAGGGAGTCATTCCCTTGACTCGTACTGATGAGAATTGGACTCCACAAGAAATGGAACGAAAAGCTGCGGAATTGGCCTATTTCTTGGGTGTACCAATGGAAGTCTTTTGAAATGAAGAATGAAAATACTTTCTCAGCATAAGTGAAGGAACTTGGTGACATCCCTTTCTTTTGTTTTGAATGTCACGGAAGTTTCTTTCGCTCAAATGCTCATTAGAATGTTCCTTCAAGCAAGACGTGGTAGATTGGATTTCCTCGTTCTGTTGGTGGGTACGTGCTCCATAAACAAAAACAGGGGGGCATATATGCAAGAAAACAACTCCACTATAACGAAAAGAATACTATTCCCATTTCTTTCTCATTTTTCTGTCTATTTCGGATTTCATTATCAATCTTCTTTATCCATATTCCTCTTTACTGGGGTGAGATGTGGTTAGACAAGGAAAGATTTCGAAAGAATTGTTCTGGGCACCGGAGCACCGGAGGGATTCTTTTGTCTTGAAATCCGAATCCTATTTCTAACTTCAAGTCACTTTTTCGAACATTCAAAAAAAAGAACAAATAAGGATGTAATGGATTCGAATTTGTCCAATTGGTACATTTGGAACGAGTATTTGCTTAGGATTCTGATTTGTTCATCCGAAGTCCTATTCTATTTCGATATTTCTTTTAGATTCCGAAACGAAATAATTACACAAAAATCGGGAATAGATCTATAGGTTCGTTCCATATCTTGTTCTATTATCGAACTCATGCTTCAAAGAAATATTCGATAGAGTTGACGAATGAAGCAAATTCATTAACAATTCACAGAGGAAAAGTGAAAAAAAAGAAAGCATTGACTTCTCTTCCTTATCTTGCATCTATAGTCTTTTTGCCCTGGTGGATCTCTCTATCATTTCATCAATGTCTGGAACCTTGGATTACGAATTGGTGGAATACCCGGCAATCCGAAACCTTCTTGAATGATATTCAAGAGAAGAAGGTTCTAGAAAGATTCATAGAATTCGAAGAACTTTTCGTGTTGGACGAAATAATCAAGGAGTCCCCGGGGACACATATACAAAAGCTTCCTATAGGAATTCACAAAGAAACGATGCAATTGGTGAAAACACACAATGAATATTATCTACATATTCTCTTGCATTTCTCGACAAATCTAATATGTTTCGCTATTCTAAGCGGTTATTGTATTCTGCGTAATGAAGAACTTGTCATTCTGAATTCTTGGGTTCAGGAATTCCTTTCTAACTTAAGTGACACAATCAAAGCTTTTTCCATTCTTTTAGTTACTGATTTATGGATCGGATTTCACTCGCCCCACGGTTGGGAACTCATGATTGGTTCGGTATACAATGATTTTGGATTAGCTCATAATGATCAAATTATATCCGGTCTTGTTTGCACTTTTCCGGTCATTCTAGATACAATTGTGAAATATTGGATTTTCCATTATTTAAATCGTGTATCTCCTTCCCTTGTAGTGATTTATCATTCAATGAATGAATAACTCATTGGATCTCCCTCCTGATATCAATCAGCTCCAAATGTTTCTTTGTGCATACATTACATAAAGAAAGTATTTCCATCTGACTGACTCTTTCGACTTCTACCTCTTCAAGCAAAGTATTCTATCCTATTTCCCATTCTTCCATTCCAATGGCAGACTCGTGGATAGGGAACTAACTGTACTAGCTACCTACCTAATTTCTTGTAGAAATTCCGGGATCAATGATTGGACCATGCAAAATAGAAAGACTCTTTTTGGGATAAAGGAACAGATGACTCGATCTATTTCCGTATCGATCATGATATATATCATCAGTCAGACATCTATTTCAAACGCATATCCCATTTTTGCGCAGCAGGCTTATGAAAATCCACGCGAAGCAACTGGACGAATTGTATGTGCCAATTGCCATTTAGCTAATAAACCCGTGGATATTGAAGTTCCGCAAGCTGTACTTCCCGATACTGTATTTGAAGCAGTTGTGAAAATCCCTTATGATATGCAACTGAAACAAGTTCTTGCTAATGGGAAAAAGGGGTCTTTGAATGTGGGGGCGGTTTTGATTTTACCCGAAGGATTCGAATTAGCTCCTCTCGATCGTATTTCCCCTGAGATGAAAGAAAAGATCGGCAATCTGTCTTTTCAGAGTTATCGTCCCACTCAGAAAAATATTCTTGTAATAGGTCCTGTTCCTGGTCCAAAATATAGTGAAATTGTCTTTCCTATTCTTTCTCCGGACCCTGCTACGAAAAAAGACGTTCATTTTTTAAAATATCCCATATATGTAGGTGGGAACAGGGGAAGGGGGCAGATTTATCCCGATGGGAGAAAAAGTAACAATACAGTCTATAACGCTTCATCGGCAGGTATAGTAACTCAAATAGTACGTAAAGAAAAGGGCGGATACGAAATAACCATAGCTGATCCATCGGATGGGCGTCAAGTGGTTGATATTATACCTCCAGGACCAGAACTTCTTGTTTCAGAGAGTGAATCTATCAAGCTTGATCAACCATTAACAAGTAATCCCAATGTGGGAGGCTTTGGTCAGGGGGATGCTGAAATAGTGCTTCAAGATCCATTACGTGTCCAAGGTCTTTTGTTCTTCTTTGCATCCGTGATTTTGGCACAAATCTGTTTGGTTCTTAAAAAGAAACAGTTTGAAAAGGTTCAATTGTACGAAATGAATTTCTAAACCTAGGACTGTCATCAAGTTGGTCAAAAGGAAAGGGTGGAATCGAGTTTCTCCTTTTTGTTGATCCATACAAGATGTATGATCATCCAAACAATTCTGTAAAGTGTTTTGTTTGTTTTGTTTATATACTGTTTTTTGCATGATGTCTAAAAGGAATTCCTTGTATCCCATTCCTAGTAATGGAGAATAGATATGAGAGACAAATAGAATCCGACGCAAAGGAAAGGATAAATGAAGGGAAGAAACCAATGCTTCTCAGAGGGGATTACCAGTCTTTCGAATCTTTTATTCGACACGAGAAAAGGGTGAAAATCCCCTTTTTTGTGTCGAAAGGAAATCCAAATGGTTCTTGCTCCTGTTTGTCAAAGATGTCTATTCCTATTTTTTTCCGGTCTATCCGGACTTCCTTATTTAGATTCAGAATTGTCTAGATTCAGATTCCTAAGAATAAGAAGTAATATATATATAGTGAACAAACAAAACAAACAAAAAGTCGTGTGTGTTAGCAATTCATTAAGCAAATCAAACTTATTTCCTTATTCCATTCACTTCAAAAAAAGGAACAAAGACTTTGATTGGAATGTTCTGATAGAAAAGCAGATTGTTTTTTTACACATATTCCAATCTGGATTGATTATCTCATCACAGTGGAAATCGGGATTATCTCATCACAATGGAAATTGGATAGGGTAAGATTCCATTCATTAGTATAAAAACGCTTTGCAGAATCTCTCATCTATCAAAATCCATAGAATATGAGATTGTCTATGGATCTACCTATAGATTCTATTCCTCAAAAACAAAGGGCATTAGAAAGAAAGGAATCGAGTAGTTTGAAATATCAGATCAGAGCAAAGGATTCGCTTTTTCATTTTGTTTGTGCTATGGGAAGGATCAAAGCCTCGTCCTATAAGACCTCAGCGGGCCTGACCCCTTTAGTATCATTCGAGGGGTCAGGCCCGCTG